TTAAATTTTAAATAAAGTAAAAACAAAATATGAATTTAAATTTTCATCCAACATACTTGGTCTTTGCGAGAACCGCGTGAATCAAGTAGTGTAGTGATTCACGCGGTTCTCGCCGGTTGACACAATGTGTTTTATATACACTATATATATTGCACTCTGTTTGTATTCGTAATAACTTTTCTTTTATTTAACTAGAGGTTAACGTAAATGAACCATAACTATGTAGCCCGATTCCTAATAGATTGACCCCAAAATAGCATATCCAAATTATAAGAAAGCCTAGAGTCGCCACAATTGCGGAATTTGTCCCCTGCAAATTTTTATTTGTTCGAGTATGCAAATAAATTGCGAATACGATCCACGTAATAAAAGCCCAAGTTTCCTTTGGATCCCAACTCCAATATGATCCCCATGCTTCATTGGCCCATACTGCTCCTGAAAGAATCCCTATGGTTAAAAAGATAAATCCTAGGCTAATCACACGATAACTCCAATAATCTAATTGTTGAATCAATTGGGCCTTGTAATAATTCTTAGCATAAAAAAAAGAGGTTTTTTTAAAAATATTGTTTCTTTCATTATTGTATTGGATTTCACCAAATGAAAAAGATTCGTTTAATTTTAATAAATTATTACTTTTAGAACTATAAAAAATCTTTCTAAATGTAATGACAAGAAGTGCTACTGATAATAATGATCCACAAAGAAGAGCTGCATAGCTCAATATCATCATACTTACGTGCATTATTAACCACTCCGATTGTAGAGCGGGTATTAATATTGTGGGTTTATGTATTTCATTTAAAAGACCCGACGTAGCAAAGCCTTGGGTAAAAATAGTACTTGAGGCAGTTATTGTGGTTAAATAATTTTTTCGTTTTTTAAAATAGGGCACTATATGAATAAGGGAGAAACTCCATGAAAGAAAAATTAATGATTCATATAAATCACTTAGTGGGAAATGGCCCGAATAAATCCAACGAGTTATTAATAATCCTGTTAGACATAAAAAAGTAGCTAGCATCCCCTTTTCTGACGAATCATATGGTTTTATGATTTCATTGCCCAATAAGGTTATCAAATGAATTGTAATCACAATTGAAACAATAGAAAAGGAAATATGAGTTAATATATGCTCTAAAGTTGAAAATATCATAAAAAAGAAAAAAGGTGGGGATCCCCCATATTAATATGAATTATTGGGAATTTTATTTATTTTTATTATAGGATCTATTCGATCTCGTTTAGAAGATGGCATGCCGCCACTCGGACTCGAACCGAGATGCTCTAGCACTGCTTCCTAAGAGCAGCGTGTCTACCGATTTCACCATAGCGGCTTGCTCGAATTCATAATAGCCTATTTATATTCAATAGTCGAGATTGAACAAGTCAATTCAATCAAATTGAAGATTTGTTAGTTTCATTTTTTTTTTTACTTTAAGTGTCCATTTATCTTAGGGCTTTTTACGTAGTTTATGCGATTCTAAAATCGAACTCTTGTTTATTTATATTATATTGATGATCTGAAAATGATCTGAAAATTGGAGATATATGGTAAATCCATTACATATGGTAAATGCAATAAATTAAGAAGTTAGTTTTTAACATGGAATCCATTAGTTTCAACAATCTGCCCTTCCCGAAAAAGATAAAAAATTTTATTTATTGGAATTGTAAAGGGCGATGGGGAAAAAAAGACTCCCCACCACCAAAATATGAGTGAAAACAAAAAAATAAAAAATTGTATATATTTTTTTTAGATTTAGAATCCAGAAAATAGAAGAATTTTTTAGACCTAACATTAAGATTTTATTTCATATTAATATAATATTAATATGAACTTTGATTTTTAATATAATATTAAATTAAATATTAATATGAATTGATTTTATATTAACAAATTACTGATCCAATTTTTTGAATCAAATGCATTTCGATTATTCCAATATTTTAGGACTTATTTGTTTGTCGTACAAAAAAACTTTTTGAATTCCCGGTAGAAAGAGATTTCCCTAATGACAAAGCTTTTAACGATGCCCAATATCCTTTCATTTTCCAAATATTTTTACGAATACGCTTTTTTGATATCGAAGTACGTTTTTTTGGAACTGCCATTTAAAATTACTCATTGTTATAGTTGGATGTGAAAGACATCTATTTCTATTGTTCTATTATTATATTATTCTTATTCATTATCTATTTTTTCTCTAAATAATATAATATTCTCTTCATAAAAAAGAAATATAGATATGTCAAAGATCCACGAAAACTGGATCAAAAATGACTCGAAATAACAAAATATTCCGTAAAACCAAAATTTTTTGGTTTGGAACTATTAGTTCGCGTTGTTTATCTCTCAAAGTTATATCTTTAGAATCTGCATGTCATAGAAATCAAATCAAACTTAATAAAAAAAAATATATATATAAAAGACCTTTATTTTCGGCATTCTATACTTGATTTATAAAATATCAGGATTGTACTTTTGACTAATAATTTAATAGTCAAACTAGAAAATTCAATTTTAAAATTCGAATGAGACTAGTAATAAATCTGTTAAAAGATACGTGGTTTGATAAACAAAGGATCTCAGTCCTTTTTGATCCTTTCTCGCTAAAAAGTTCATTTTAGTTCCATATTTTTCTAAACTTTACTAATAAATTGGTTTGATTGAAATGGAAAACAATCAATCCCATAATGAATTAGTTAATTAATTGAAAATTAGTTAATGAATTGAAATAAACTAACTAAAATCAAGAGTTTTTTTCATTAGACCGATGACCTTAGTTAATCTTATAATTCGTATTAGCATCAAGTATTCTTTTTAGGCTAAATTTTTATCCTTGCTCTATGAATATAAATTACGATTACGATAAATTATTATATTTTTATTTTCCTATCCTATTATAAGTGTTCGTTTTTTTATATGTCACTTGGTCATATCATTTGACCAACTGTAACTTCTTTTTTGAATATTTGAATGGTTTTGAAAAGACTCAGAATATTTAATTATTAATTAATATAATATTAATAAATAAAATAATAATAAATAAATATAAATATAAATACTAATATATATAAATAAATATAAATCTTAAATCAGTTAGTGCATATCTTGATTTTTTATTGACTTTTTCGAAAGGTAAGATCCGGTGAATCGGAAACAATTAATTAAGAATAAAAAACTTTTTTTATGGAACAGACATATCAATATGCGTGGATAATACCTTTTCTTCCACTTCCGGTTCCTATGTTAATAGGGTTGGGACTTCTTCTTTTTCCGACGGCAACAAAAAGTCTTCGCCGTATGTGGGCTTTTCAGAGCGTTTTATTGTTAAGTATAGTCATGATTTTTTCCATGAATCTTTCTATTCAGCAAATAAATAGTAGTTCTGTCTATCAATATGTATGGTCTTGGATTATTAATAATGATTTTTCGTTAGAATTCGGATACTTGATCGATCCACTTACTTCTATTATGTCAATACTAATCACTACTGTTGGAATTTTGGTTCTTATTTATAGTGATAATTATATGTCTCATGATCACGGTTATTTGAGATTTTTTGCTTATATGAGTTTTTTCAGTACTTCTATGTTGGGATTAGTTACTAGTTCAAATTTGATACAAATTTATATTTTTTGGGAATTAGTTGGAATGTGTTCGTATCTATTAATAGGATTTTGGTTCACACGACCTGTTGCAGCAAAGGCTTGTCAAAAAGCCTTTGTAACTAATCGTGTTGGCGATTTTGGTTTATTATTAGGCATTTTAGGGTTTTATTGGGTAACGGGGAGTTTTGAATTTCGTGATTTATTCCAAATATTCAATAACTTGATTTCTAATAATGAGGTCGATTTTTTATTTGTTACCTTGTGCGCTGTTCTTTTATTTGCCGGTGCGATTGCTAAATCTGCACAATTTCCTCTTCATGTATGGTTACCTGATGCGATGGAAGGGCCGACTCCTATTTCGGCCCTTATACATGCTGCTACGATGGTAGCAGCGGGCATTTTTCTTGTAGCCCGACTTATGCCTCTTTTCATAGTCATACCCCACATAATGAATTTTATCTCTTTGATAGGGATAATAACAGTTTTTTTAGGAGCTACTTTAGCTCTTGCTCAAAAAGATATTAAGAGGGGTTTAGCCTATTCCACAATGTCTCAATTGGGTTATATGATGTTAGCTTTAGGTATGGGGTCTTATCGCAGTGCTTTATTTCATTTGATTACTCATGCTTATTCTAAAGCATTATTGTTCTTAGGATCGGGATCCGTTATTCATTCAATGGAAACTCTTGTTGGGTATTGTCCAAAAAAAAGTCAGAATATGGTGCTTATGGGAGGTTTAACAAAACATGTACCAATTACAAAAAATTCTTTTTTATTAGGTACACTTTCTCTTTGCGGTATTCCACCCCTTGCTTGTTTTTGGTCCAAAGATGAAATTCTTAATGATAGTTGGTTGTATTCACCTATTTTTGCAATAATAGCTTGGTCTACGGCGGGATTAACGGCATTTTATATGTGTCGGATTTATTTACTTACTTTTGAAGGACATTTAAACGTTAATTTTCAAAATTACAGTGGAAAAAGAAATACCCCCTTATATTCAATATCGCTATGGGGTAAAGAAGGTTCAAAAATAAGTAACAAAAACTTTCGTTTGGTAACTTTATTAAATAAGAATGGAGGTCCTTCTTTTTTTTCAAATAGAGTATATAAAATTGATGAGAATGTAAGAAAAATGATCCCACCCCTTCTTTCTATTCCGAATTTTGGCAATACCAAAACTTCTTTGTATCCTTATGAATCGGATAATACGATGTTATTCCCAATACTTATATTAATTATATTTACTTTGTTCGTTGGATTCTTAGGAATTCCTTTAACTCAAGATGTGGATATATTAACAAAATGGTTAACCCCGTCTATAAATCTTTTACATAAAAATTCAAATAATTCAATAGATTGGTATGAATTTTGTAAAGATGCCT